TCAATGCTTCTATTGTTGGATCCATAATTAATCCTATGGATCCTTAGGATTGGTGGATCCTTTTCTATCCCGTTGTTTCGGACCATAGATCGAGCCAAGGGTCACAACTTCTTCTACTCATCCTGTATATTGTCCTTTTCATTCCGTGTTGCATTAGAAACTTATTATTATACGAGATTATACGAAAATGAATCCTTCCTAGGAGGGAACAAATATTTATCTTTTCGATGAGAGTTTGTACACAACATGGGAGAAACCTATCTTCTATTTATAATAATTGAAGAAAAGGTTCCATCATATATAGTGAATTGATACTCCCGACTCCCACAAAATCATTTCTTTCGTTCAATAGTTACTCGTTATTAGTTAATAATCCTAGTGATTGGATCTATATGCGTATTCCGATAGGAAATGAAATAGTAAAATGATTTTTCGTCGAATGACTATTCATTTATTGTATTTTCAAATAGGGGGCAGGAAGGATCTATGGGAAAATGGTGGTTCAATTCAATGTTGTCTAACGAGGAGTTAGAACACAGGTGTGGGCTAGGTAAATCAATGGACAGTCTTGGTCGTCCTGTTGGAAATACCAGTGGAAGTGAAGATTCTATTCTAAATGATACGAATAAAAACAATCATAATCATGGTTGGCGCGAAAGTAATAGTTGCAGTAATGTTGATCATTTTTTCGGTGTCAGGGACATTTGGAGTTTCATCTCTGATGACACTTTTTTAGTTAGGGATAGTAATGGTAACAGTTATTCCGTATATTTTGATATTGAAAATCGGGTTTTTGAGATTGACAATGATAGTTCTTTTCTGAGTGAACTAGAAACTGCTTTTTCTAGTTATCTGAATAGCGGGTCTAAGAGTGACAATCGCTACTATGATCATTATATGTATGATACTACGTATAGTTGGAATAATCACATTAATAGTTGCATTGATAGTTATCTTCGTTCTGAAATCAGTATTGATAAGTACATTTCGAGTGGTAGCGACAATCACATTTACAGTTATATTTATAGTTACATTTGTAGTGGTGAAAGTGTAAGTGATAGTGACAGGGGGAGTTCTAGTATAAGAACTGGCGGTAATGGCAGTGATTTCAATATAAGAGGAAGATCTAATGATTTCGATGGAAATAAAAAATACAGACATTTATGGGTTCAATGCGAAAATTGTTATGGATTAAATTATAAGAAATTTTTTAGGTCAAAAATGAATATTTGTGAACAATGTGGATATCATTTGAAAATGGGTAGTTCAGATAGAATCGAACTTTCGGTTGATTCGGGCACTTGGGATCCTATGGACGAAGACATGGTCTCTATTGACCCCATTGAATTTCACTCGGAAGAGGAACCTTATAGAGATCGTATCAATTCGTATCAAAGAAAGACAGGTTTAACTGAGGCTGTTCAAACAGGCATAGGTCAACTAAATGGGATTCCCATAGCCATTGGGGTTATGGATTTTCAGTTCATGGGGGGTAGTATGGGATCCGTAGTAGGCGAGAAAATCACCCGGTTGATCGAATATGCTGCTAATAGATCTCTACCTGTTATTATGGTGTGTGCTTCTGGAGGAGCACGCATGCAAGAAGGAAGTTTGAGTTTGATGCAAATGGCTAAAATATCTTCCGCTTTATATGATTATCAATTCAATAAAAAGTTATTCTATGTATCAATCCTTACATCTCCTACAACCGGCGGAGTAACGGCCAGTTTTGGTATGTTGGGAGATATTATTATTGCTGAACCCAATGCCTACATTGCATTTGCGGGGAAAAGAGTAATTGAACAAACATTGAATAAGACAGTACCTGACGGTTCACAAGCAGCTGAGTATTTATTCCATAAGGGCTTATTTGATCCAATCGTACCACGTAATCCTTTAAAAGGTGTTCTGAGTGAATTATTTCAGCTACACGGTTTCTTTCCCTTGAATCAAAATTCAAGTAGAGCGCTAGGCTCAGTTATTTGTAGCGAACTTTAGTTCATCGGAATCAAAGTCAAAATAAGAAGAGTGGAGTTTTCTTTGGTAACATAAGTTCTATAGGAAGTTTCGGATAATTACTTTTTTTGATGCAGATTTTTTATCCTACCCCTATTCATGATTAGTAATCAGGAACCCCCTATCAGGAGGAAAAGAGTGAATTCTTCCTTCCGCGGAATGGAATTGGGAAAAAAAATCAAAAGAATTTCATGTTCCCTTCTTTCATATTAATATATATCGTATTAATATATATAGAATAATTCAAATCTATAAGGGAAGTGTTGCATATTTTTATATCTCCCGAGGACCTACACTTTTGACTATGAATTCCTGTTGGATCGGATTCTAACAAATCCTTAGGAAACTCGTAAGAAACTCTTTATTAGAAGATAAGGGCGGTAGAACAAGAATAATAAAACGGATTATCATCCATCTATTTCTTGTAGAAAGGTGAATAGATACACTTATTTAGCTCTACATTCCTTGCACTTATTATATACTTAATAATACTTATAATAGATATACTTATCATAAGATAAAATATCTTTATAACAGGTACAAATATTAAATCGAGGCACCCATTCTATGACAGATTTCAATTTACCCTCTATTTTTGTGCCTTTAGTGGGCTTAGTGTTTCCAGCAATTGCAATGGCTTCTTTATCTCTTCATGTTCAAAAAAACAAGATTGTTTAGACCTGATAGGACAAAATTTCATCAATTTATTTCAACACTTGGACTTGGATCATAATAGGGATATCCATTTAGTGGAATATGATACGACATGTGGCTCCCTCCGGGCACAAATAAAAAAGTGATTATACATGCGGATACATTATATATGGATAAATGCATGTATATGGGGGGATAGCTGTTTTAAAATGGATCAGAGCGGATATCTGAAATAGAAAGTTAACGTATCTATATTATGTAGATATACATAGTGGTGGTATTATACGAAGGGGATGTTATTATTTTATATCTAACCAATTTGATGAATTACTCCTAATAGTTCGCGTCATAATAGTGCTAGTTGATGAGAGTTACTTCGGGAGCAAAATAAAAAAAGTAAAATCAAATTCATTTGGCTTATTCTCTTCTCTCAATTCCAATAGGATGCAACTGGATCTAGTATGAACTATCGATCAGAACGTATATGGATAGAACTTATAACGGGATCTCGAAAAACAAGTAATTTCTGCTGGGCCTGTATCCTTTTTTTAGGTTCACTAGGATTCCTATTGGTTGGAACTTCCAGTTATCTTGGTAGGAATCTGATATCTTTATTCCCGTCTCAGCAAATCCTTTTTTTTCCCCAAGGAATCGTGATGTCTTTCTATGGGATCGCAGGTCTGTTCATTAGTTCCTATTTGTGGTGCACAATTTCGTGGAATGTAGGTAGCGGTTATGATCGATTCGATAGAAAAGAAGGAATAGTGTGTATTTTTCGTTGGGGATTTCCTGGAATAAATCGTCGCATCTTCCTTCGATTCCTTATGAGAGAGATTCAATCGATCAGAATGGAAGTTAAAGAGGGTCTTTATCCTCGACGTGTCCTTTATATGGAAATCAGAGGCCAGGGCGCCATTCCCTTGACCCGTACTGACGAAAATTTTACTCCACGAGAAATTGAACAAAAAGCTGCTGAATTGGCCTATTTCTTGCGCGTGCCAATTGAAGTATTTTGAAATGAAGGGAATTAATGCTTTCTCAGCATGAGGGAAGGGACCCAGGAACCCCCTTTTAAATATAACTGAAGCTTCTTCGGAACGTTCATTCGAGCAAAACATGTTAGATTCTATTTCCCCCGTTCCGTTGGTAATCCTTCTGTGGCCCATAGAATAAAGCAGGCGGACGTATACGGAACAACCATAATAAGAAGCAATTTTGATCGACCAAAACTCCTTTTTCTGCATATAGAACTCAATTCTACTAGTAACAAGTCTAATAAGTATGTATTCATCACACATATCAGAGCATTTCGGAATACATAATTTCTCTTTTTAGGGCCAATACTTTGGATTAATACATTAGATACAGATGTATCATATCTCGTTAATTATCTTTCTTTTGTCAATCGATGTTTCTTTTTTGATCCTTTCTTTAGCTCCTGGATAACCAAACGTTTAGATCTCTCATAACTATCCAATTTCTCTCTCGTTTTGTCACCTATTTCGGATTTCATCATTAATATTTTTCAGAAATATCCCCTCAATTATTCCTGGGTCGTGGGTAGCCAGTGAAAATTTCGAAAAAATAATTGAGGGGAGTTCTTTCGTCTCGAAATCAAAATAATATTCATTATTTCAAGCGGTTCTTTTGGGCATTCATCGAAAGAACAAATGAAGATAGAATTGGTTCGAATTTGACCAACTGAGATATCTGGGAAAAGTATTTGATTATTTCTTCATTCGAAACGGGCCCTTATTCTATTTCTATTTCTATATTCTTTCTAGATCCAAGGACTAAACAATTCAAAAAAAAAAGGAATAGATCCATAGGTTCCATACCTTGTTATAGAACTCATGCTTCATAGAAATATCGGATCAGATAGAGTCGGCGACTGAAGCGGGTTCATTAACAATTCACAGATGAAAAGTGTCAAAAAAGAAAGCATTGACTCCCCTCCCGTATCTTGCATCTATAGTCTTTTTGCCCTGGTGGATCTCTCTCTCATTTAATAAAAGTCTGGAACCTTGGGTTACTAATTGGTGGAATACCGGACAATCCGAAACTTTTTTGAATGATATTCAAGAAAAGAACGTTCTAGAAAGATTCATAGAATTAGAACAACTATTCCTGTTGGATGAAATGATAAAAGAGTACCCGGAGACACAGATACAAAAGCTTCGTATAGGAATCCACAAAGAGACGATGCAATTGGTCAAAATGCACAACGAAGATCATATCCATATCATTTTGGATTTCTCGACAAATATAATCTGTTTTGCTATTCTAAGTGGTTATTCTATTCTGGGTAATGAAGAACTTGTCATTCTGAATTCTTGGGTTCAGGAATTCCTCTATAACTTAAGCGACACAATAAAGGCTTTTTCTATTCTTTTATTAACTGATTTATGTATCGGATTCCACTCACCCCGGGGGTGGGAACTAATGATTGGTTCGGTCTACAAAGATTTTGGATTTGCTCATAACGATCAAATTATATCTGGTCTTGTTTCCACTTTTCCAGTCATTCTAGATACAATTTTGAAATATTGGATCTTCCATTATTTAAATCGTGTATCTCCTTCACTTGTAGTGATTTATCATTCAATGAATGAATGAAGAACTCATTTGATCTGCTGATATCAATCAAATCATGATGCTACTTCGTACATAAACAAACCGTTTTGAAGCTTACTCACTCTTTATACTTCTACCCGCCCAGGGGATTCCTACTATACTTCAGTACAATTATTCCAGTACAATGGCAGAATCATGGATAGGGAACTATGCTAGCTACCTACCTAATTTATTGTAGAAATTTCCGGGATCAATTATTGGACCATGCAAAATAGAAATACCTTTTCCTGGGTAAAGAAAGAGATGACTCGATTCATTTCCGTATTGATCATGATATATGTAATAACTCGGACATCTATTTCAAATGCATATCCTATTTTTGCGCAGCAGGGTTATGAAAATCCACGAGAAGCAACCGGGCGTATTGTATGTGCCAATTGCCATTTAGCTAATAAGCCCGTGGATATTGAGGTTCCACAAGCTGTGCTTCCTGATACTGTATTTGAAGCAGTTGTTAGAATCCCTTATGATATGCAACTGAAACAAGTTCTTGCTAATGGTAAAAAGGGGGCTTTGAATGTGGGGGCTGTCCTTATTTTACCCGAGGGATTCGAATTAGCTCCCCCCGATCGTATTTCTCCCGAGCTGAAAGAAAAGATGGGCAATCTGTCTTTTCAGAGCTATCGCCCCACTAAAAGAAATATTCTTGTAGTGGGTCCTGTTCCTGGTCAGAAATATAGTGAAATCGTCTTTCCCATTCTTTCTCCGGACCCTTCTACTAAGAAAGACGTTCACTTCTTAAAATATCCCATATACGTAGGCGGGAACAGGGGAAGGGGTCAGATTTATCCCGACGGGAGCAAGAGTAACAATACAGTCTATAATGCTACAGCAGCAGGTATAGTAAGCAGAATAGTACGTAAAGAAAAAGGGGGATATGAAATAAGCATAGCCGATGCATCGGATGGACACCAAGTGGTTGATATTATACCTCCAGGACCAGAACTTCTTGTTTCAGAGGGTGAATCCATCAAGCTTGATCAGCCATTAACGAGTAATCCCAATGTGGGTGGATTTGGTCAGGGAGATGCAGAAATAGTACTTCAAGATCCATTACGTGTCCAAGGTTTGTTGTTCTTCTTGGCATCTGTTATCCTAGCACAAATCTTTTTGGTTCTCAAAAAGAAACAGTTTGAGAAGGTTCAATTGTCCGAAATGAATTTCTAGATCCACGGATTCATCAAGTTGGTAAAAAGGGCCGAATTATTGTTGATCAATGCAATTATGTATGATCCAAAAAAATATGGAAAGCCCCTTGTCTTGCTTTGTTTATACTGCTTTTCTGCGAGATGCCGGGAATTGCTTGTATCCCATTCCTAGTAATAGTATGTATATTGCGAAGAAGACTACTTGACCCTCCCCCCCCCCTTTTTTTTTCAATCCAAATTGGAGCGGTGTGACGCTTCTTATTGCCAGATTGTAAATGCCATGGAATGCATCAATAGTTTTTTCTATCTAATAGAATCGAATTCGAATAGACAATAGGCGGCATAACATTAAGTAGGAAGAGAATACGCGGCAAGGGATAAATGAAAGAATGATTCTGGGAGGGATTACTTGTCTTCCTAATTTTCGACACAAGAAAAGGAATTTTCCGCCCTTTTCTTGTGTCGAAATAATAATGATTCTTGATCTTGTTCGTCAAAGATTACTGTTTTCTTTTCCAGGTCTATCGGAACCTCTTTCTTTAGATTCATAAGAAGTGGCGGACAAACAAAAAAGGGGGATGGCTTAGTAAACAAATAGAACTTCTTCAACGAACTTATCAAATTTCAAGTAAAAAAAAAAATAAAATTTTAAGATGAGATAATAAATAAGGATTTGGATATGTGCAAAAATCCAAGATTTTCCCCTTTCAACCGGAACATTAAGAGTCTTTTTTTACTTGATGAAATTTTATTTTTATAGAATAGAGTAGAGTAAGGTTCAATTCAATTAGTATAGAAATGGTTTGCAGGATGTCTCATCTGTAGAAATCCTGTGTCATCCAAAAAATCAATTGATTCCTTCTTTCTTCTTGTTTCGGAAGGGGCCCTCATACTATGGCGGAACAGATACTATGAATCAATCAAGGGATTCCATTTTTCAAAAACATCATCAGAAACAAAGCATCCTTTTATCATTTCTATGAATCTAATATTATGATTATGTTGACTGGATGAATTTCCAACTTTTTTTATGTTATGGAATAGATCA